GGCAGCTCATGATGTTCATATCGATCTATTATGCGCCTCTGCATCTAGCATTGGGTAGACCTCATACAATAACTGTCCTAGTTCTACCGTATCTTTTGTTTCATTTCTTCTGGAACAATCACAAAAACTTTTTTTATTATGGATCTACTACCAGAAATTCAATGCGTAATCTCAGCATTCAATGTGTATTCCTGAATAATCTAATTTTTCAATTATTCAACCATTTCATTTTACCAAGTTCAACGTTAGCCAGATTAGTCAACATTTATATGTTTCGATGCAACAACAAGATGTTATTTGTAACAAGTAGTTTTGTTGGTTGGTTAATTGGTCACATTTTATTCATGAAATGGGTTGGATTGGTATTATTCTGGATACGGCAAAATCATTCGATTCGATCTAATAAGTACCTTGTGTCAGAATTGAGAAATTCTATGGCTCGAATCTTTAGTATTCTCTTATTTATCACCTGTGTCTACTATTTAGGCAGAATGCCGTCGCCTATTGTCACTAAGAAACTGAAAGAAACCTCAGAAACGGAAGAAAGGGGAGAAAGAAAGGAAGAAAGCGATGTAGAAACAACTTACGAAACGAAGAAGACTAAACAGGAACAAGAGGGATCCACCGAACAAGACAAAGATAACCCAGTTTACGAAGATTCTTATCTTGATACCCATCAAGATAATTGGGTATTGGGAAAACTTAAAGAAGAGAAAAATGAAAAAACTTATTTCTGGTTTGAAAAACCTATTGTCACTTTTCTTTTCGATTATAAACGATGGAATCGCCCGTTGAGATATATAAAAAATGATCGATTTGAAAATGCTGTACGAAACGAAATGTCACAATATTTTTTTTATATTATATAAAAAATTAATAAAAAGATTAATACATAAGATAAATATAAGAATAAATAAGACGATATCCGTCCACCCCCCATGTATTTGATCCCCTCTCCTATAAAGAAACTAGCAACACCGACCCCGTTCGTAATTCCATCAATTATATGTCTATCAAAAAACTGAATTAGTTCAGCTAATCCTCTTACACCCACAGTAAAAATCTTAGTATAAAAAATATCTATGTAACCACGATTATATGACCAATTGTATATACCATTTTTTACTTGGTCCAAGAGAATTCTCTTGGGGCTCTTCTTCACAAATGAATTGACTAAGCCCAAATTCTGTAGAGATGAATAAACAGATCCATATAAAATGGATGCTACAAATAATCCAAAAAGAGCTATACTTACCGAAAAAACTGCATTTTTCAAAAACTCATACCAATCCGAAGAATCCTTCGAATTTGGATGGAAAAAATCCGCGGACGGAGTTAACCATTTCGACAATAGATCAAAATCTATTACTCCTCGGTCAAAATTAATTCCGATTGCTCCAATGAATAAAGTAAATAGTACCAATACAAGCAGGGGAAATAACATAGTATTGTCTGATTCGTGAGGATAGGTGTAAGTGTATTTATTTCTAAAGTAAGTACTAAAGTATCGTACTCTATTTCTTACATTATCATCAATTCGATATATATCTTTTGAAAAAAAAGATACCTTATTATTCATTGTTGATAAAAGTAAATTTCTATTGACTGCTTTTGGTACTTCTTTTCCCCATAAGGATATTGAATAGAAAGAAGTATTTTTAGTGCTACTGTAATTTTGAAAATGAATTCGCAAACGTCCATCAAAAGTAAGTAAATACATCCGAAACATATAAAATGCGGTTAATCCTGCTGTGAAGGAAGCTATTATTGCGAAAATTGGTGAATACAACCAACTATCATTAAGAATTTCGTCTTTGGACCAAAAACAAGCAAGAGGTGGAATACCACAAAGAGAGAGCGTACCTAATAAAAAAGTAATTCTTGTAATTGGAACATATTTTGTTAAACCCCCCATAAGAACCATATTTTGACTTTTATCTGGTGAATATCCAACAATGGGTTCCATTGAATGAATAATGGATCCGGATCCCAAAAACAATAAAGCTTTCGAATAGGCATGGGTGATCAAATGGAATAAAGCGGCTCGATAAGAACCTATACCCAGAGCTAACATAATATAACCCAATTGAGACATTGTAGAATAAGCTAAACTTCTTTTAATGTCTCTTTGAGCAAGAGCCAAAGTGGCTCCAAATAGTACTGTTATTACGCCTATTAAAGAAATGAGATTCATTATATAAGGTATAACTGTGAAAAGAGGAAGAAGCCGAGCTACAAGAAAAATTCCCGCTGCTACCATAGTAGCAGCATGTATAAGAGCCGAAATGGGAGTAGGTCCTTCCATAGCATCAGGTAACCATATGTGAAGAGGGAATTGTGCGGATTTAGCAACTGCACCGACAAATAAAAAAGAAATACACAGAGTAGCAAATAAAGAATCCACTCCATTATTACGAACTAAGTTATTAACTATTCCGAACAAATCCCGAAATTCTAAACTACCAGTTATCCAATAAAGTCCTAAAATTCCTAATAATAAACCAAAATCCCCTATACGATTGGTTACAAAAGCTTTTTGACAAGCACTTGCCGCAATTGGACGTGTGAACCAAAAACCTATTAATAAATACGAACACATTCCTACAAGTTCCCAAAAAATATAAATTTGTATCAAATTGGAACTAGTAACTAATCCCAACATAGAAGTATTGAAAAAACTCATATAAGCAAAAAATCTCAAATATCCTTGATCGTGAGACATATAATTGTCACTATAAATAAGAACCATGATTCCAACAGTAGTAATTAATATTGACATAATAGAAGTAAGTGGATCGATCAAGTGTCCGAACTCTAAAGAAAAATCATTATTGACAGTCCAAGACCATAGATATTGATAGATAAAATTTCCATTTATTTGCTGAATAGACAGATTGGCCGAAAACACCATAGCTATACTTAGCATCAAAACACTTGGAAAAGCCCACATACGACGAATATTTTTTGTTGCTGTCGGAATAAGCAGAAGTCCAAATCCTATTAACATAGAAACTGGAAATGGAAGAAAAGGTATTATCCATGCATATTTATATGTATGTTCCATAAAAAACAAATTTTCATTTTTTTTTTATAATTGTTTCCGATTCACCAATTCTTATCGCTTTCGAAAGGAACAATAAAAAAATCAACAAAAAAAGATATGAAAAACCTCAAATATTTTGATTTTTCATTATTTTCACTTTTTTCAGATATTGAAAATATTCAAAAAGTTCTAATTCGTTGGTCAAATGATATGACCAAATAGCTAGCTAAGAGTAATTACTTAGTTATTAACTTTATTAACATTAACTAAAAAAAGATATTTATTAAAATGGGTAATATGAGATTTTGAATCATTCTACAACAACTATACTACCATTCTATTCTGGCAATATGTAACCATATCATATACTATAGTATAGTAAGTAAAGTAAAAACAATTATACCAAAACAGTATAATATAGATTATAGTATGCATTAATAAATCAACAAAAAAAAAAAAAGACCTAATTATTCTAGTGAATTTTTTTGTAGTAATTATCTAACTCATTGCGGAACTGATTGATTGGATTCCAATCCAATAAGAAAGTATCAGAAATCTTATAATACTCCCTACTTCGTGTAGAACTGAATTTTTAAAAAACTAATGAGTTCCCCTTCTTAGGTAATGGAATGTCTTGTTTAACATATTAACTACTAGTTGTAGTTAAAGTTTGAACTTAAATTATAGACACGGCACTATGAGCTTATTCAATTAGAACTAATAGTCATAAAAATTCCTTTTCTAATTTTCCCTTCTTTTCCTCTATTTTTTCCTTAGTGTGTTATACTTGACATGCATGTATATATTCATATATAAATAATACATTTGTATTGTATGTTAAGAAAAAACGATTATCGACGGAATTAAGTATAGAAAATGACTAAAAAGAACAATCCATTTTGAGCAATACATGTCTTTCACATACAACAATAAAAATGAGTAACTTTTTTTTTTGAATGGCAGTTCCAAAAAAACGTACTTCTATATCAAAAAAACGTATTCGTAGAAATATTTGGAAGAAAAAGGGATATTTAGCTGCCATAAAAGCTTTTTCTTTAGCAAAGTCAGTTTCTACCGGAGATTCTAAAAGTTTTTTTGTGCGACAAACAAGTAAGAAAATCTTGGAATAATCAGAATTTCCATGGCTCAAAGAACTCCCAATTTTGGAATAGGAATAATTCCCATTAACTAATGTATTGAACTCCTCAAGATTAGTTAGAACTAGCTACTATAATATGTAGAATACGAATTTATCTGTCTGCTGGTTCTAAGCATTATTATTATTTTCATTTTCTTTTCCCAATAGAAAAATCTTTCTTTTTTCTATTGGGAAAAGAAAATGAAATTGTGATGGATATAAAAACTCTTTTGTTTTAGTATATGCCTAACTCAAGACCTAATTGGTTTGATATTATCATAAATTCGAAATTATGTACACAACAAAGAACAAAGAGTATTATTAATAGTTAATTAATACTTAATGATACTAAGAAAGTATCGAAATTGTTAGAAAAATTCCTTTAATTTAGTAATTAAAATGTGATACATATGAAATCCTATTTATTTCATTTTGTTAAGTGAGAAAATCAATCTCTTTGACGATTTGTTTTTCATTTATCTGATTTCACGAATTCAAAATAAATAAAGAAAAAATAGAAGAAGGGGGCAATTCTTATCTTAGTCTCTATCTCGATGGAAAACAAAACTTTCAAGTTCCAATTGTTCCGGGAGAACTTAGTATATATATAGTGCGTAAAAGTTGACTGTTAAAACTGAACCTACAATGACACTAACCAAGAATTATTGAAAATGAATTGAGTTTAAAGGAGCTCTTATTCATCCGTTCTAATGTTTACTAAACTATATTGAATCCTTGAATCTAGATCTAGACGATTCAACATGAATTGACTATTATTATTTCAAGCAAGCCGCTATGGTGAAATTGGTAGACACGCTGCTCTTAGGAAGCAGTGCTAGAGCATCTCGGTTCGAGTCCGAGTGGCGGCATACTCAAAAAGAGATAGAATGAATCCTATAATGTATTTAATTCCCGATTTCAATTCAGTAATGGGACCTTTTTTATGTATGATATTTGCGACTTTAGAACATATATTAACTCATCTTTCTTTTTCGATCATTTCAATTGTGATTATGATTCATTTGATAACCCTATTAGTCCACGAAATCATAGGGTTACGTGATTCATCGGAAAAGGGAATGATCGCTACTTTTTTATCTATAACAGGATTATTAGTTACTCGTTGGATTTCTTCGAGACATTTTCCATTAAGTAATTTATACGAGTCATTAATCTTCCTTTCGTGGAGTTTTTCCATTATTCATATGATTTCCAAGATATGGAATCATAAAAATGATTTAAGTGCAATAACCGCGCCAAGTGCCATTTTTACCCAAGGTTTCGCCACATCGGGTCTTTCAAGTGAAATGCATCAATCGGCAATATTAGTACCTGCCCTACAATCTCAGTGGTTAATGATGCACGTAAGTATGATGTTATTGAGCTATGCAGCTCTTTTATGCGGGTCGTTATTTTCAGTCGCTTTTTTAGTCATTACATTTCAAAAAAACATCGATATTTTTTGTAAAAGCAAAAATTTGAAAATTCAGTCATTTTTCTTTGGCAAGATCGAATACTTGAACGAAAAAAGAAGTGTTTTTAAACACACTTCTTTTCTTTCATTTCGAAATTATTACAAATATCAATTAACTCAGCGTTTGGATTATTGGAGTTATCGTGTCATTAGTTTAGGGTTTACCTTTTTAACCATAGGTATTCTTTCTGGAGCAGTATGGGCTAATGAGGCATGGGGATCTTATTGGAATTGGGACCCCAAGGAAACTTGGGCATTTATTACTTGGACCATATTCGCGATTTATTCACATACTAGAACAAATCAAAGTTTGCAAGGTACGAATTCGGCACTTGTAGCTTCTATAGGATTTCTTATAATTTGGATATGCTATTTCGGGATCAATCTATTAGGAATAGGTCTACATAGTTATGGTTCATTCACATTAATATCTAATTGAATAAATTCCATGAGGAATACATAAGAACATCGTCCCATATATAACGAAATTTTGTGCGAGTTTTTGAGAACCATTTGAATGATTTCTTGAGTCAAATGGTTCTCAAAAACTTGGGATACATCTTATTACAATTCTAATTCACTTTATTTTTTTGTGTTGTACAGCGAATGATTTCAAAAATCTTAAAATAAAATTCAAAATTATAAGACTTTGCTTTCTGTCTCATTAATGAAAACAAAACTATCTATAAAAATAATTAGATAGGATAGCTTGCACTTTGTCAACTGATAGCGAGAGAACGAAATCCGGATAAATACCAATTCCTATTACGGGTAAAAAGATACAGATTGAAACAAATAGTTCTCGTGGCCCAGAATCCAAAAAATTGGAGTTTGGAGCATTGAATAATTTGTATCCATAGAACATCTGACGTAACATAGATAATAAATAAATAGGAGTTAATATCATTCCAATTGCCATTACAAAGGTAATTAGAATTTTGGGCATTAAAAGATATTTTTGGCTGGTAATTATTCCAAAAAATACTACTGATTCCGCAACAAAACCACTCATTCCTGGCAATGCAAGAGAAGCCATCGAGAAACTACTAAACATGGTAAATATTTTTGGCATTGGGATGGATACCCCCCCCATTTCGTCTAGATAAACAAGACGTATTCTATCACAACTCGTTCCCACCAAGAAAAAAAGTGCAGCACCAATAAATCCATGAGAGAGTATTTGTAAAATGGCTCCGTTGAGTCCCATGTCGGTTATAGAACCAATTCCTATAATTGTGAAACCCATGTGAGATACGGAAGAATAGGCTATTCTCTTTTTAAAATTGCGTTGACCGAACGAGGTTGAAGCTGCATAAATTATTTGCATTGTCCCTACTATCACCAACCAGGGACAAAATATAGAATGGGCGTGCGGTAATAATTCCATATTGATCCGAATCAATCCATATGCTCCCATTTTTAATAAGATTCCAGCTAGAAGCATACATGTACTGTAATGTGCTTCTCCATGGGTATCTGGTAGCCATGTATGTAGGGGTATAATCGGTGATTTGACGGCATAAGCAATAAGAAAACCAAAATATAATATTATTTCTAATGTCACAGGATATGACTGATTAGCTAATCTTTCAAAATCCAATGTCGGTTCATTGGAACCATATAAACCCATACCTAGAACTCCTATTAAGAGAAAAATGGAACCCCCCACAGTGTACAAAATAAACTTTGTAGCCGAGTACAAACGTTTCTTTCCTCCCCACATGGATAAAAGTAAGTAAACAGGAATTAATTCTAACTCCCACATGATAAAAAAAAGTAAAAGGTCTCTAGAAGAAAATAATCCTATTTGACCACTGTACATTGCTAACATCAGGAAATAGAACAATCGCGAATTTCTAGTAACCGGCCAAGCTGCTAAAGTAGCTAAAGTAGTGATAAATCCGGTCAGTAAAATGGGTCCTATGGAAAGTCCATCGATTCCCAGTCTCCAGTGAAAATCAAAAATATTTATCCATTTAGAATCCTCCTCTAATTGAATTAACGGATCATCCAATTGGAAATGATAACAGAATACATAGGTTGTTAGAAGGAGTTCTGCCATACAAATACATAAAGTATACCACCTAAAGACTTTATTCCCCCTATGAGGGAGAAAGAAAATTGAAGAACCCGCGAATATCGGCAAAACTACAAGTATTGTTAACCAAGGGAAATAACTCGTGATAAAGACAAGATACGTTTTGGCCAAAAACCCGTGCTCGGAATAATATATTTTTTCGAGTACGGGCTTTTGTCGGTAAAAAGGAATCAAATGATTCAAGTGGAGTTTTTTATAACGTATCAATAAGATAGACCCATGCTGCGAGTTGTTTCATGCCATAAATAAACACGGACACTCAAAAAATCTGTTGGACAGGCGGATTCACATCTCTTACAACCTACACAGTCCTCGGTTCTTGGCGCGGAAGCAATTTGCTTAGCTTTACATCCGTCCCAAGGTATCATTTCCAATACATCTGTGGGGCAGGCTCGTACACATTGAGTACACCCTATACATGTATCATAAATTTTTACTGAATGCGACATTGGGTCTATAAATTCCAGTTTTGAACATAAAAAATTTCGATCTGGTAAAGTAAAATCAGTAGTAAATGAATTATATAATTGATATTGTAGACACCAGACGAATCGGTGGTTTATCAAAAAAATCTTAAGAATTAATATTTTTCTAAATCTGTTCATGAGAAAAGACCAAGAGACTTTGATTTACGTTTCAACAACCATGATCATACAAGTCACACGCGAGACTTCACATTGGCCAACGGATCGTCAATATTTCAATATCAATAGTAATATATTTCCACATTACTATACATATTACTATAAAAAAAAAAAATGAAATAATTTAAATAAAATTTTTTATATATTTTTTTATATATTTTTATATTTATATATTATAAAATTTATATAAAATTTATATATATTATATTATATATTATGTCTTTATTTATATGATAGTTATGACTAATTATTCAACAAATTAGATTGATTGATACGAGTTGATTTTCTGTTACGATAGATCGATGAAACAATAGCTAGCCCAATAGCTGCTTCCGCCGCCGCAATGGCTATAACAAAGATTGAGAAAATGTCTCCTTTTAATTGGCGACTATCAAATATATCAGAAAATGTTACGAGATTAATATTAACCGAATTTAGTATAAGCTCAAGACACATAAGTGCTCGAACCATATTTCGACTTGTGATCAATCCATAGATACCGATCAAAAATAAATAGACACTCAAAAAAAGTACATGTTCGAACATCATTGACTAACTCCTCATGAACCCCGATTCATTTCAATATGAACAACAATTCAACCGATTTGATTGACTAGAATCGAGCAATTACAGAAAAAAAGAAGTACTTACAGTAGATTAAACTAAAAACTTTCCCTTTTTCATTTGATTTTAAATTTCTAATAATTTTATTAATTCTAAGTATTTATTATTGACGAGCCATAGTAATTGCGCCTATCAAAGAAACTAAAAGAATTATAGAAATGAGTTCAAACGGAAGATAAAAATCTGTTGATAAATGAATTCCAATTTGTTGAACGTTACTTAGAAGGTCCTGCTCTATAATCTGGTTTGATCTTGTAGTCCAAATAATTCCGTACCATGACGTATCTGGGATAGTAGTAATTAATGAAAAAAGAATACTTGTACAAACCAGTGAAGTGACCCCATCTCCAACAGTCCAAAGATAGGAATCGTTGGAATATTCTGAACCACTCATGAACATAACAGCAAATATGATTAAGACATTTATGGCTCCCACATAAATAAGGAGCTGTGCGGCAGCTACAAAATAGGAGTTTGATGGAATATAGAATAAGGATATACAAACAAGAACCAATCCCAATGAAAAGGCAGAATAAATTGGATTGGTAAATAATACTACTCCTAGACCTCCTAATATAAGAAATGATCCCAGAAACACTACAAGTATATCGTGTATTGGTCCAGGTAAATCCATTATGTATAACAGATAAATAAGTCGAAATATTTCATGACCTTACTAAATAGTCCAGGAAAGAGAAGGGTGTTACCCTTATTTTTTTCTTGTATATGATGGGTTCCTAATTGAATTAAAGCTTAATATGGATTAACGTAGATATAGATAAAGTTATTGGCCAATAATACTCTTTTTTATCTGAAAGAAAAAAGAAAAGAATAGTTGGAATTTTATATTTAGAAATCATCACGAAAACATACATATTCTCGCTTTAAATCAAAGAGTAATTCTCAACAATCAATAGTTATTAGTTATTATTTGTTTTGTAGTTTCCGACCAACCAAAATAAAAGAGACTTGGCTCCTTTATCTCAAATATTTCAAAAGAAAATCTTAGTAATCGGTAATCGTTCTTGAATCAAGGGGTTTATCTTTTTCCATTTTGATTTGAGTCGAATTCATAACTGTTTGAATTGTGTAATCTCCAATTACTGACATTGGTAACCGACCCAAAGCAATTTGATTATAATTCAATTCGTGACGATCATAAGTGGAAAGTTCATATTCTTCAGTCATCGATAAACAGTTTGTTGGACAATACTCGACACAGTTACCACAAAATATACAGACCCCAAAATCAATACTATAATTAAGCAATTGTTTCTTTTTAATATCTTTTTCAAATCTCCAATCAACAACGGGTAGATCTATGGGACATACACGAACACATACTTCACAAGCAATACATTTATCAAATTCAAAGTGGATTCGACCACGGAAACGCTCTGATGTGATCGATTTTTCATAAGGATATTGAATAGTTACAGGTAAACGGTTTGTATGGGATAGGGTAATTATGAAACTTTGACCAATGTACCTTGCAGCTCGTATTGTTTGTTGGCCATAATTTATGAACCCGGTCACCATAGGGAACATATTGTGGATCTCCGTGAATAAATTGATGTTTCTTTCTCTTGTTTGAGATCGTTTATGAATCTGGAATATCGTTATCCTATTCTGTTATTTATAGTGAAACAAGTTGGGAAGAAGTTGTCAATAATAGATTACCCAAAGAAATAGGTAAAAGAAATTTCCATCCAAGATTTAATAGCTGGTCCATTCTCATCCTAGGTAAAGTCCATCTTGCTGTGATAGGAATGAACAGAAACAAATAAGCTTTAGCTAATGTAATAAATATACCAATTGTCATTCCAAAGACTCCAGCCATTTTATTTATTCCGAAAAGTTCAGGAATGGATATGTACGGAATAGAGAAATTCCACCCGCCTAAGTAAAGAACTGTTATAAATAATGAAGAAACTAATAAATTTAGGTAAGAAGCAAGGTAAAATAGAGCGTATTTGATACCTGAATATTCCGTTTGATAACCTGCTACTAATTCCTCCTCTGCTTCTGGTAAATCAAAGGGTAATCTCTCACATTCTGCTAGAGAAGAAATTAGAAAAACAATAAACCCTATAGGCTGACGCCAAAGATTCCACCCCCAAAAACCATATTTTGACTGTGCCTCAACTATATCAACTGTACTTGAACTATTAGATAATCATAGTCGATAATAACATCACTGTTCGCATCGCTATTTCAAAACCGTACATGAGACCTCAGCTTCATACGGCTCCTCTATGGTCACAAATAAATGTAAGGACTTGTTCGGTATTATCACTATCTTTAGATAGTAAATAGAATAAATATACATCGGGAGTCCAAAATTAGACCAATGAAATTCCGTCTGCTAGAATAAAAAAGGGTGCTTCCGAATTGATCTTATCCTTTAGAATTTCAATTTCTCTTTGTTCGGTAATAACTTAATCCTTCAATAAAATACTCGTTATATCAATAAATATGTTCTATCAATAACTATAACTATAAAGAAAAACTATAAAGTATAAAGAAAGAATTAGAAAGAATTGGGCATTAATTCTAAATTCATGATAAGAATTCCATATGTATGTATAGATATGGGTGGGGAAAAGAAATAATAAATAAAGATCTTTATTTATTATTTTTCATTTTTCTCATTCTATTTTTGCATTTCATTTCTTTTGTTCCTGTTCTTCTTTCTCAGAGGAGGGAGTACTCTGAAAAACAATACAATTACAATAAAGGATTAATTCGTTTTTGATAGTCATTTCTTTAATCAGTGAATAGGAGCATACTCTAGATCGGAATCATGGGGAAGTACTGCTTGGTCATTTCTACCAACTTAAAGTCCTCATTATGATTCGTTTTATCCACAGTTTTCCGCAAAAATACCCTTTTTTGATACCTTACGTTATCTCCATTACTAATCTTTTGTGTACCTTGGTGTTCCTAACTGTCCACCGATTTTTGATTGATCCCGGGTATGGTAATACATACAAGATAGTAGTGGAAACCCCATACAGTTGATCTTTTGTACCCGCTTCAAGATATGATAATGAGTCAAAGAATCTTAATCTTGGGGTAAACAGTTTACACTGCTTATGTTTATATTCTTGTACATAGGGAACGAGATTTTATCTTCTTACTGCAAATTTCTAAGCAGTTTGATTTTACTCATATAACTATCTAGCTTAACTCATCAACCCTAATGATGAATAAAAAATGAAAATATCCATTCAATATATTCAACCTCTTTACTTTATTTCTAGAGAGGAGGGAAAATAATCATGTTCCAACGAATCACACGTAGAGATATTGATAACACACAGAGAGTTAATGGTATTTCATAACTAATAGATTGAGCAGCAGCCCGTAGACCACCTGAAAAGGAATATTTATTATTCGATCCATATCCTGACATAAGAAGTCCAATAGGAGCAATACTTGAAATGGAGATCCATAAAAAAACACCTATACTGAGATCGGCCAAAACAAGGTGATATCCAAAGGGAATTACTAAATAACTTAGTAGAACTGATATGACCGCTATAGACGGTCCCACGCTGAACAAACGAATATCTCCTCTGGATGGGAGGAGGTCCTCTTTAAAAAGTAATTTTGTCCCGTCCGCTAGAGCTTGAAGAATTCCTAACGGGCCGGCATATTCAGGCCCAATACGTTGTTGTATTGCTGCGGATATTTCTCTTTCTAACCACACAATTACTAGTACCCCTATTGTGATTCCCAATAGAAGGGTGAAAATAAGAACAAAGATCCATATGAGTCCATAGACTTCTTTTAAGGATTCCGATCTAGAAAAAGAATTGATAGCTTGTACTTCTACTTCTGTTGTATCAATTATCATTTCAACGATCAACTTCTCCCATAATGATATCTATACTACCTAGTATCGTCATGATATCAGCCAATTTCATTCTTTTAACTAGTTGAGGGAGAATTTGCAAATTGATGAAACCGGGTGGACGAATTTTCCATCTCCAGGGGAAAACACTACTATCTCCTATCAAATAAATTCCTAATTCCCCTTTTGGGGCTTCTACTCTCACATAAAGTTCTTGTTTCGACAATTCAAAATTGGGTGAAAGTTTTTTAGTAATAAATCTATATTCAAAATTATTCCATTCGGGATTTTTTGCTCTATCAAAGCGTCGAACTTCTAAATTCTCATAGGGTCCTCCGGGAATTCCTTCTAGAGCCTGTTGAATAATTTTTATAGATTCCTTCATTTCACCGATTCGTACTAAATAACGAGCTAGTGAATCTCCTTCTTTTTGCCATTGGACTTCCCAATCGAATTTATTATAACACTCATAATGATCAACTTTACGAAGATCCCATTGGATTCCAGAAGCTCGTAGCATCGGTCCTGATAAACCCCAATTTATTGCTTCCTCTCCACCAATAATGCCCACTCCTTCAACTCGTTCCAAAAAAATAGGATTCCGCGTAATAAGTTTTTGATATTCAACAATTCCTGTTAAAGAATAATCGCAGAAATCCAAACATTTATCTATCCAACCATAAGGTAGATCGGCAGCAACTCCCCCAATACGGAAATAATTATGCATCATTCGCATACCTGTAGCGGCTTCGAATAGATCATATAACAATTCCCTTTCTCTGAAAATATAGAAAAAGGGAGTCTGTGCACCGATATCCGCCATAAAAGGTCCAAGCCATAACAAATGAGAAGCTATACGACTCAGTTCTAGCATAATTATTCTAATGTAAGTGGCTCTTTTAGGTACTTGAACACTTTCCAATCGTTCTGGTACATTTACTGTTATTGCTTCTGTGAACATAGTGGCTAAATAATCCCACCGTGTTACATAAGGCAAATATTGTATAATTGTTCGATTTTCCGCTATTTTTTCCATCCCTCTGTGTAAATAACCCAATACGGGTTCACAGTCAATAACATCTTCACCATCGAGAGTAACGATCAGTCTAAGAACACCATGCATTGATGGGTGGTGAGGACCCATATTAACTATCATGAGATCTTTTCTTGTAGCCGGTACAGTCATATCTTTTTTTCCTTAATTCATTATTCCATGAATTTATCAAAATGAGGTTCATCAAAATGAAAAATCTAATAACTACTATTAACTAATAACTAAAGAACAAAATTCAAACCAATCTTTAAATTAACGAGTTTTTGACTCCCGAATACCCAACTGACCAATCAATTTCTTATAACGTATTCTATTTTTCTTTGACAAATAATCTAGCAGCCGTTGACGTTTTCCCAGAATTTTTCGTAGACCTCTTTGCGACAAAAAATCTCTTTTATGTAATTCCAAATGTGAAGTAAGTCTCCGTATCTTATCGGTGAAACTGAATACTTGAAATTCAACAGATCCGCAGTTTTTTTCTTTTTCTTGTCGAATAGCTGAGATGAATGAATTTTTTACCATAAAAACAAGTTTTTCTATTTTTTTCGTGGATTTGACCGATCAGGAAAAATAATAATTTAATTATTATTATATCAGTTATTTCCAGTTATTTGAATCTAGATACACAAAAATTTTTGATTTCTTCATATACAATATATATTTTTTTTTTTATTTTATCCAAATCAAATTGCAAATTTGATTTGGATAGAAAGGGATGATACATTTATGCATTCAGGGAAGAGAATAATTTTTTTTTTACCTAAAAAGAGGATTCTGTCGATTTCTTACTAGATCCAATGGATACGTAATTAAATCGGTATCATGTACCAGAATGTAACATAGCGTATGCATATATTTTTCGGCTTTTATTTACCAAATATCTTCCGCGTTAGATATATAGGAAATATACTATTAAGTGATTCTGAACCGTGGATACATATGTATTCTTGACATACTGAAACGACTGCCGTTATTGGTATCAAACCAGTAACGATTCATACAAGCTAAATCTTCTAATCGATAATTGGGCCAAATAAACAATTTGAATTTAATGAATTTTTTTGCATCTGTATTAAGATGCTTTTCCTCGTTCAAAAATTGTCCACAGTTTTTTATGTTGTTTTGATTGCAAAATATTGAATTTCTATTATCCACAACATTCCAATTCCGGGAATTGAAACAAATTAGAATTCTCAATTCTCTACGACATCGGGGGGATAGAATATTTTCAGGAACAAGGAAATCATAATGATTTTTGTTTCTATTCATAAGCGTATTGCTGTGTTGTGCAACGGATCCATCAAAATTCTTTTTATCAACATATCCATTTTTTATTATGCATTTTTCATTAATTTGGTGCTTATTCTTATCAACCAATGAAATACCTACAGTTTGATATATAATATATTTTCTATCTCTTTTCATAGATAGACGAATTGGTTCGATAATAAATATTCCCCTTTTTATCAATTCTGTAAGAGTTAGGTCTTTTTGAATCAACATTACATACGGATGCATTTCTCCTCTTTGAATTGAGGATATAGCAATTTCCTTTGGATCTATCAGTCTAAGTAGAAGACAATATACCTTGATATTATTGATCATTCTTTGACTCAAGGGGTCATCCCATCTTAATTGAAAAAGAAAATATTTTTTTAGGAATAAATTGAGTTCTGCTTCTTTTTTGCTCTTGGATTGTTTTTTCTTTCTACCCTTTTGAATGTCTGCTCCCGTGTAATCTTCTTTTACATCTTTCTTTTCTTTTTGTTTTTGTAGATCTGATACAAGATCTCCTTGACCTTGTTGTTCGTTTTTTTTTTGGTTGGAATTTTCTAATTCAAGATATACTTTTTTATTAGTTAATATAGGAAGATTTTTTTTTTTATTTACGTCGATCTTTTCACTTTGACTAATATTTTCACAGAAATTCAAAATTAGTAATTTGATTGGTATGATCCACGGTTTTATCTTATACGCATCAAAAAGTAGCACAAATTCTGGGAAAAACCAAGGTTCTATATTTGATATGGTACGATATAACTTTTCTTGATTCATTCCCATCCAATCAAAAAAGAATTTTTTTTGATTGGATGGGTTGATTTTATGATGAATCGTAAAAGAAAAAAGATCTTTTTTTTCAAATTTTTGAGAATTTTTAGTTTTAGCATTTTGATGAATCTTGGTGTCGATATGCGTATTGGTCCAGGTCTCAATATCGATATGATTTCTAATACAGAAATGGAGAATTCTCCAATCAAAAATTTTTCTATCCATATTTTTGTCTGTATCAATAATAGATCCTTTTTCTAAATAATAACTAATAGCTATACTTATCAATCCATAAAATGATTCGGGTTTCGGTGTATTGAAATTATATGGAATTTTTTTGTCCTCTACTTGTAATGCTGATCCATAAATATAAGAGTCCTTACTATCCACATAATTTAAATATTTATATGATAAAAGATCATATCCGTAATGCTTTTTCAATTTGACTTTTTGACTCATCAACGAATCCACCGCATAGTAATTTTGTTTCATGTAATGAATTAATTGGTCTTTTTCTTTTTTATATAAATCCAATTTCATTGAGTTCTTCTTTTGAATCATACGACATTGATTGACTCTATTTCGCCACTTTTTCGCTACTAAGTGAGACCACTTAGTCTGAGATAAATTGTATTGATAATGACCCCTTAACCAAATTTTCCATTTATTCATTCCATACTTATCAATTTTCTTATGTCTTGATTTGGAATAAAATATTCCTCGTGTCGTACAATAATTCTTGATTATATCCTTAAGAAAAGAATAGGTGCCGTGATGTTGAAGTACAGATCTCAAATGATACTTGTTAAGTAATTGATTTTGTGATAATTTGTAAAATACATATGCTTGAGACAAGGAAGATAAGTCACAATAAATATTAGAATTATTATTAATGTTAGTATTAGAAAACGACTTTTTTATAGTAGAAATAAAGTTCATTGTATTTTGATTTGTGTTCTCAATTCCTTCTTGATTCGTTTCGTCGTTGAAAATGGATTTATTGATGATTTTTTTTATTGATTCAAAGAAAAGTTGTGCATTGATCCTTGGAATCTTAATGATACATAGTAATATATCCGTGTATATTTTTTCAATGAAGGATTTCATAAAATAATACGATTTGCGTATTAATCGGATATTTTTTCTTTTGAATTTTTGCCAAAAATCCTTCTGTGATTCCGATCTTTTATCATCACAAGTTAGAACTTTTTTTTTCTTGTCTTTTGTGATTCCTTCTATTTGAGTCCTAATTGTGGTTGTCTTATTAGCAAGATCTTTCATTTTTGTTTCTATGAGTAAATAATTTTCATTTACACAACTCGTGGATCGAATGCGAATGGTCGATTCGCGGATAATCTTATTATTTATATTGGAATCTTTTCTGTTTTCATTCGATTCATATACTTCCACCTTCCTCAATTTCAACAAGAAAAAGGGGTTTCTTTTTTCAAGTTCTTTCATTATTAGGTTTATAACTAGAACTATTTTGGCGACCCACCTTGTTTTTTCTTTTGAAACTTTTAGAAACCGCTTTTTTCTTTCTTTGAAAACCCTTATAACTTGAAAAATTTTCTTTTTCACTTTTATCATTTTTTTTTCGAGTTCTTTTAAAATTGGTTCAAAGAAAGAAGGTCGTTTTCGGGGAGACCCAAAAGGTAGTTCTGCTTCCCTTCCCCAGACTGTTAAAAAACAAAAATTCTCTTTTTTCTCTTTTTTAGTCATTTGCTGATCTCTATGATGAGATCGTATCTTAGATCTTCGCCAAGGTTTCAGACAGAAAGGAAATAGAATCTTTATTTGAATACCATCTGTTAACCAATTTTGGGGAAATTCTGTTTCTGATAATTGAACACCATTATAGGTACATTTAACATGCATTTCTCTATTCCATTCCCTCAAATCCTCGTACCACTCGGGGAATTGCAATAATAACATACGTCCAATATTTTTAGCTATTATCAATAAGGGCAATATAACGTATTTTCTAAGAAAAGATTGGGTTACTAACATGAAACCCCTTATTGCTTGAGTAAATATAAAAGTATCCCAAGCTTCTGATATTGCTATTCGTTCATTTTCCTCTTCTTTCTCTTCATTTGTTTTCTCCTTTTCTTTTGTCTCTTGCTCCTCATCAAAATAAGAAATTTGCAATTCTGGGGTTTCCCCTACCCAATTCCTAAAAACTAGATTAATCGTTTCAGAGATATCAAAAAACAAAAAAAAAAAAGTTTTGTCTATTCGATCCAAAAAAAGTGGAGAATGTACATTTGCTTGAAATATTTCCCAAGTAACTGTTTTACGTCTTTGAGCACGCATGGATCCTTTGATTATACCGCGGCGAAAATCTGATTGTTGTGAATAACGTATCAAAGCCACCTCCTCTTCTTCATCACTAGTGTTAGTATTACTAGTAGTATTATTACTAGCCCTGGAATTAGTACTTTGATCATTATCAGTATAAATTACCACGCGTTTGCCTTTTCTTGAACGAATTTCAGGATCCTCCGCCGATTCTTCTTCATCTTCTTCTTCCTCTTCTTCCAAATCGTCTGTCAATTTGTATGACCACCGAGAAACCTTTTTACTTATTTCTTCCATTCCAATGGATTTCTTTCTAATTCTTGTTAGATCGTTTGGATCGGTTGTAATTATATCGAATAAAAATTTCAAAGATTTTGCTTGACTTTCTGAATCAATTCCTTGCGCGCGTTTAAAAGAAAATTTTTCGATTGAGGTTAACCCAATGGAATTCAATAAAAATTCCCCGCCAAAGTCAAACTTATTCTTTTGATGTTCAAATTCTCTGGAATCTTTATGAAATAGACCATGAATCTTATTTATCCAAAACATTTCTACGGTATCTTTTGTTGAAGTTATTAAATTATTCATGATTGCACGTGAATCAAATTTTTTTATTGTTCCTCGATGAGGTCCGTTCAAAAAAGGATCATACATTTTTGGCAAGTATTCTTGTTCATTTTCATCATCGCATAATCTAGTCCTTTTTTCTAGCATATCTAAAGCAAGAGATCCCTTCTCTTTTTCTAGTTCTAGAATTTTTATTCGACTTATCAATTCATTGTTCAAGTTGTATTTTTTTTGTTTATTGGTATAAACCCAATAATTATACAGGTTCTCGTGAGATAGTTTTTCTGTCGTGTACAAAGAAATTTTCCGTTCTATCATTTCTGAAAAAGTCGATGAACTGGGCGGATATGTAAAAGATATTATTTGTTTTCCATCACTTGGGCATATATAAAAAAAATATTGTGACATTTCGTTTCGTACAGCATTTTCAAATCGATCATTTTTTATATATCTCAACGGGCGATTCCATCGTTTATAATCGAAAAGAAAAGTGACAATAGGTTTTTCAAACCAGAAATAAGTTTTTTCATTTTTCTCTTCTTTAAGTTTTCCCAATACCCAATTATCTTGATGGGTATCAAGATAAGAATCTTCGTAAACTGGGTTATCTTTGTCTTGTTCGGTGGATCCCTCTTGTTCCTGTTTAGTCTTCTTCGTTTCGTAAGTTGTTTCTACATCGCTTTCTTCCTTTCTTTCTCCCCTTTCTTCCGTTTCTGAGGTTTCTTTCAGTTTCTTAGTGACAATAGGCGACGGCATTCTGCCTAAATAGTAGACACAGGTGATAAATAAGAGAATACTAAAGATTCGAGCCATAGAATTTCTCAATTCTGACACAAGGTACTTATTAGATCGAATCGAATGATTTTGCCGTATCCAGAATAATACCAATCCAACCCATTTCATGAATAAAATGTGACCAATTAACCAACCAACAAAACTACTTGTTACAAATAACATCTTGTTGTTGCATCGAAACATATAAATGTTGACTAATCTGGCTAACGTTGAACTTGGTAAAATGAAATGGTTGAATAATTGAAAAATTAGATTATTCAGGAATACACATTGAATGCTGAGATTACGCATTGAATTTCTGGTAGTAGATCCATAATAAAAAAAGTTTTTGTGATTGTTCCAGAAGAAATGAAACAA